TTAGGGTTTACATATACTCCTAATTGCTGTTATAATGACAATTGAGAATTCTTTTTTTTGAAACAAATCAATATCAATTCGTTCTGTATCAATTTTCATTTTCTTATTACTTACGTAAAAAATTCGATTCAAATCCAAGAATAATTAAATATAAAATAATAAAGATTTGATAGTTAATGGTTCAATTTGTCCTGAGTTAGTTATTGTTTTGTGAAAAAAAAAAACGAAAAAAAAAAATAATAACTTTATTTTTCATTTCAATAGATTCAATAGAAATAAATAAGAGAGGAGGTTTTTAGGCATTGTGTCTTTGAAGATACTATACGATCAATTGAAAGTATAAATACAATCAAAACAAGTTATTTTCGGAAAGGTATTAAGAAAAAATGGAATCCAAGGAGGAAGTACAATAAAAAAACAAGTTTATTAATCTAGAAAATTGTTCGTCTAGTTTATCTCATTTTGGCGGCATGGCCGAGTGGTAAGGCGGGGGACTGCAAATCCTTTTTCCCCAGTTCAAATCCGGGTGTCGCCTGATCAACACAAGACTTAAAATTCCGTATTATGTTGGGCCGATATATAACTCAATTTATTTTTTCCTTCACAGACGCAAAAGAATTGTTGATACTTGCTTGATTCTAAGCATCTATCGCTTCTCAAAACTCAGCGTTAAGTCCTTGCGTCTAAGAGTCAAGATTCTAGTGGAAAATTTTTTTGAAGGACTTCAAATACAATATAGTGTCTACTGACTGGATCTTATCGATCTTAGCTTAAATTGAACAAATTGAACTAAGTCGGACAGGCAAGCGAATTAGTGGGTGTGAAAAGAGCAGGAAAAAACTTTGGATACAGACTCATGAAAGTCTATAAATGCGTAGGCATTCAATCCATATTAGATTGACTGGGTAATTGGCTTTTTTATAAAAAAGTGCAAACAAAAAGAAAGACTTTTTTCAGTAACCTGTAGCCAAGAATGAAATAGGCTATCCCCGGGGCAAGAGCGACAATCGGGAAATAGTAAAAATGAAATAGAATAGGAAAGAAAGGTATGAACGATTAATCCTCATTCCATATTGAAGATGGCTTTTACTTATGAAAGTCAACAAAAGAAACAATATATTTTATTATCTATGTGTTCAATTAATAACATTCCCTTACTCCTTTCAATTAATAACATTCCCTTACTCCTTCTAAGAACTAAGAATGGCAGCGCCTCTTTTGTGTGGACTTAATGTTTCCCGGTTCTACTAGAAAAAAAATAGAGAACCTTGTTCGAAGTATATTTAAGTATATTTAGTGTATTGATTTATCAAGAGTCTTGGTTCAGAATCCTTTTTGACTGTTCACTATTGATCCACTATTATTAGTGAACAATAATGGACTAATTCCTTCATATGTATCGAAATAGGGGACATCATTCACATGGATATAGTAAGTCTTGCTTGGGCTGGTTTAATGGTAGTCTTTACATTTTCCCTTTCACTAGTAGTATGGGGACGAAGTGGACTCTAAGTACTATTAATTAAGTTGATGAATCAAACTTTATCAATTGTTTTCTAGATAGTTCTGTAAAGTGCTTTAAATTATTATCTCTTTTTATTTAATTCAACCATCTTTAGTTGAAAGTTCCATTGTATTCGGGTCTGGTATAGTAATGTACTATATGAATAATACCTTTTTTTCAATCAAATAGATATTTCAACGATTCTACTGCTTGTATTCCGAAAGTAAAAGGGATACAGAAAGAGAGTCCAATCGAATTCTTCCTAAACTTATAAACCAACCAACTTTTACCACATATAGATATAACGCCAATGAGTAAGAGCGGATCCCCCCCTTTTTTTTCTTTTTACTTCCTTGATTTTATTCTTTCGATGTATATTATATCAGGATTCCTAGTTCATATTTGAACTAAAAAAACTAAAAAAAATCGAACGGGAAGACTAAGAGTTGTCTTTTGCTTTTTTGAGCTTGATTGGAATCAATATAAATCAACTGGATGAAACAAAGAATTAGAATCGGGTTAAGATTACATATACCTAATTCCTATCACATATATGATATCTGAAGATCAATATTTTGCGTAATCTATATCTATATTAATCAATCCGAAGAATCCAACTTTCTATACTTCACTAAGAGAAAAAATAAAGTATGGTAGAAAGATTAATATATTTCTTTCTACCATACTATCAGGTCTCAGAGAATACTGCTGATTGTCGTTCGCTCATTTCATTACGAATCAAAACGCGAAGCTTTTATTTATTCAATCATTAAGTTAAGAAGAACTAAGAAGACAAGTTTCATTCAAATTAATTATTTTGACTTATGGTTTTTACATATATGATAAGTAAAAAGGCAGTAGGAACTAAAATGAACAGTGCAGTAGCAATAAATGCAAGAATATTTACTTCCATAATATCATTATTTCTTTTTTTTTATTTCGCAATAACTCGGGATTTAATCCCATAGAGATGAGGAATCAATCTTTCGCCGGTAA